TCCATTTCTCCTACGCGTTGTCCTCCTTGCTTGGCTCTTCCTCGAAGGGGTTGCTGTGTAACAAGTGCATAATGTCCACTCGAACGTCCATGGATTTTATCATCAACTTGATGAATTAATTTCAATATATAAGGATTTCCTATTATAACAGGTTGCTCAAAAAGATCCCCTGTTCTTCCATCAAATATTCGACTCTTTCCCGGATACTCGGGTTCAAAGATCCATAGCTCCGATGTTTGTTTACTGGCTTGATATAATTCAGAAAACACTAGTTTTCTCGAAGCCTCTTGTTCATATCTCTCATCAAAAGGTGCGATTCGATAATGTCTATCTAGCAGACCTCCCGCTAACCCGAGCGAACATTCAAATATCTGTCCTACATTCATTCGTGAAGGTACTCCTAATGGGTTAAAGACCATATCAACGGGTCTTCCATCTTGCAAATAAGGCATATCTTGTCTAGGCAAAATTTTTGAAATGATACCCTTATTTCCATGTCTTCCGGCTACTTTATCACCAACTTTTATTTCACGTTTCTGTAAAATATATACATGAATTGTTTCTGGGTTATAACTAGAGCCCCCCTTTTTCTGGATGCATCTCACATCAATAACTCGACCCCTACCACCTATAGGGAGTTTTAGACAAGTTTCTTTGGATGTGGATACCTGAATGCCAAGTATGGCTCGTAATAATCTATCTTCGGGGGCATGCGAAGATTCTTTTGCCATATGGGGTGTTAATTTACCTACTAAAATATCACCCGTTTCTACCCATGATCCCAACCTCACAATTCCATTTTTGTCTAAATTGCGGAGTAAATGGGCTTCTAAGTGCGGTATTTCGCTCGTGACCCTTTCGGGTCCTTGACTTGTCACATAAGTCTTAATTTCATATTTCCGTATGTGAAAAGAAGTATAAATATCTTCATATACAAGACGCTCACTAATGAGTACCGCATCTTCAAAATTGTAGCCTTCCCACGGCATATAAGCCACTAATATGTTTTTTCCCAAAGCTAGTTCGCCCCCAACTGTAGCGGCACCATCTGCTAAAATTTGTCCCTTTTTAATGCATTTACCCCGCGTAATCCGGGGGTTTTGGTGCATACAAGTATTTTTATTGGAACGTTGATACATTACTAATGGAATGCTTTGAATATCCCCATTACCTGAAAAAATGATCTTATCAGTATCGGTATAAATGATCTTTCCCTCATGTTCGGCTATAGCGAGAACCCCAGAATCTAGGGCCGCTTGGCGTTCCAACCCGGTTCCAACAATGCATTTCTCGGACTGATAAAGCGGAACTGCTTGACGTTGCATATTAGAACTCATTAAAGCTCGATTTGCATCGTTGTGCTCGATAAAAGGAATGAGGGAAGCTCCAATAGAAAAATATTGGAAGGGAAAAATACTTCGAAGATGAACCTGTTCCCACGCAATAGTCAGGAATTCCTGACGGTATCGAGCCGGAACAACCTGTTCTTCCTGAATACCTTGATTCAGTGCCAAAGAATTCCCCATAGATACCATATAGTATTCATCTATACTTGGTGATAAAAAAAGCATCTGTACCATTGCTGATCTCTCAGAAATTTTATAAAAAGGGCTTTCTAGAGACCCCAAAAGACCAATTCTTGCATGAATTGCTAAGGATCCAATAAGTCCAACATTAATTCCTTCAGATGTGTCAATTGGGCAAATACGCCCGTAGTGACTAGGGTGAATATCGCGTATCCGAAAACTAGCCGTTCGCCCTGTCAATCCCCCGGGGCCCAAATAACTCAATTTTCGTCCATGAACTGTTTGTGTCAATGGATTAGTTCGATCCAAAACTTGAGATAATGGGTGTAATCCAAAAAAAGATTCATAAGTCGTTGTTAATGGAGTTGAAGTTACCAAATTCTGAGGAGTCGGTATTAATTTATGCCGAATTGCTCCACATATAGTTCCTCGAACCACATTTTCTAAACGAACCAGAGCCAATCCGAATTGATCTTGTAAGAGATCTGCTACAGAGCGAATACGTTTATTTTTCAAATGATTCATATCATCAAGTGTACCCATTCCAAATTTAATTCCAATCAAGTGATCCGTAGCTGCCAATATATCACGCGGTAACAAAAACGTATTGTTTTGGGGTATATCAAGATTCAGTCGATGGTTCATATTTCGTCGACCAATCCTTCCTAATTCGCATTTTTGCTGAAAGAATTTTTTTTGTAATTCTTTACATAAAGATTCCGAAAATACCGGGTCCCCCCCTACACAAGCAAATTGTTGATAAAACTCCAAAATGGCATTTTCCTTTGACCCAAATTTTTTTTTATCTTTATCATTCAAGAAAGACAAGAAAATTTCCGGGTAACAAACATTATCCAGAATTTCTTTTAGATTCGAACCCATAGCTGATGATAGAACTAGAATAGATATTTTCTGTTTCCTACTTACACGAGCCCATATCCTTGCTTTTCTATCAATCTCTAATTCTGATCTTCCTCCCCAATCTGATATTATGGTGCCGGTATAGACCGAAATTCCATTATGGTCCAATTCCGACCGGTAATAAATACCGGGGCTTTGCAATATTTGATTGATCACAATTCTGTATATTCCATTTACTAGAAAAGTTCCCAGGGAATTCATTAGAGGGATGTTTCCAATCAAAATTGTTTGTTCTTGCATCTCCCGGCCGGTTTTCCAAATTAATCCTGCGGATACATATAATTCAGAAGAATATGTAAGTGATTTATACACAGCATCCTTTTCTTTTATCACGGGTTCTGCCAATTGATATGTTTCCACAAATAATTGAAATTCAATTTCTTGATCTGTATCTTCAATTTTTGGAAACTTATAAAGCTCTTCCGGTAAGCCCTGATCAATGAACTGACAAAATCCTTCAAATTGTATCTGATTAAACCCGGGTATTGTAGACATCAGTTCATTTCCCTCTCGTAACATTTTAACCCAATTCCTCATTTGTTTAAAAATCCCACTTTTTGATCATTCTTTATTGAATACTAAAGATCGATCTAGCTCGGATGGAATTTATATTCTGTTTACTAAATCACATAAAATTTTACACATACATTCCATATATATGGAATGTATTAAATACGTATCAAAGGAGGAATAGATAAAATTTGCTATTCATACCCAAATTGAAATTTTCAACGGATACAAGAGTAAAGAGGTTGATAAAACATTCTGTTTAAAAGAATTATGCTGCTTAATTCGATTCCATTTTTACCATTATTATAATATTACTCTGATTGGATAAAGAGATGACAGGATTTGATCCCTTTACCGAGATAAGAATAATCAGAAACAATATATACCGAGATAAGAATAATCAGAAACAATATAGAGTTTTTTTTACTTAATAGGTTTTTGTTAAAAAAACCCATTTGCGGAGACAAGATCTATTTTAGTACTATTTCGTAAAATTTTTAATCTTAATTTAATTTAATTTTAATATTTTTAATTTTAATTTTTAATATAGGCTTATTTATATTGTAAAGCAAAGCGTTAAATTTAGATCCGTGCCCTAATATCTTCTATATATCATATATAAGATACGCTCTGTGTAATTTCTGTTATGGTTCCGGGGTTTACATATAGGCATAATTGTTGTTATAATCGAAATTGAGAAAAAGAAAAATTTTTTTATTGAAAAGACACAATAATAATTATTAGTTACTGCTTAGATTTTCTTATGTCATTAGGGAAACACGATTTGAAGTCAGAATCCAAGACTCGTTCATGAATTCCAAAATAGTTAATGGTTCCAATTTCTTATGACTTTTTACTTTTTGGAAAGTCCATATTTTTGGGGGGTATGGAAAAAAAGCTTTTTGTTAGTAGGAAGGGAATTAAGGAAATGGGATTCAAAACGCAAGTACAATACAAAAGGAAATCTTTTCATATATATTTTGTTTTGGCGGCATGGCCGAGTGGTAAGGCGGAGGACTGCAAATCCTTTATTCCCCAGTTCAAATCCGGGTGTCGCCTGATTCTAAAAAAAAACAGAAATCCCTTAGGGTCTTTTGATACGTACTTGATTCTAAGCATCTAGTGGGCTCTAAAGCTTTGTATCTCGAATTCAAGGAATTTTTTATTAAATAATAAGCATTAGGAGTATAAGGGCTATCAAAACGTCTCGATTCCCTTATACTCCTGGTAATATACTAACTAAATTAGTAATTAGTAATGGCAGAAAAGCGAGATATAATTTGTATACAAACTAAAAAAATATCTTAGTACTTAGGTATTCAATTATTACAAAACCCCTTTTCAGTAACCGGGTAAAAATTATGTAGTAATTTTTTATATGTACGTGAATTTTTTGGGTTGGTTCATTAAATTAAGAAATAGTTCTAAAAAATTTTTGACTCTGTACCCTTGATTTCACTATTATTAGTAAACAATAATGGAATAATTTCTTCATATTCATAGAAATAAGGGACAAAATTCACATGGATATTGTAAGTCTCGCTTGGGCTGCTTTAATGGTAGTCTTTACATTTTCTCTTTCACTTGTAGTATGGGGAAGAAGTGGACTCTAGAAATACTACTTAACTTAGCTAATTTTAACTTTTTAGTTGGGGAATCAAACCTTATCAATTGTTTTTTAGATCACTCCATAAAGTATTTTTAAAGATACTAATGTTAATCAAACAGATATTTTTTACATGTTTCTTTCTTTGATTCTTTCCCTAGTATTTTTTTTTATTTGAAATATAAGAATTTGAGCTGTAAAATAAAAGTCAGAGTTGCCTTTCGATTATTTTAGATTGATCAGAATCACTATCAATACAAATCGATCAAATAGATGTAGCAAAACAATAGAATTAGGATCAATATGTACATAACATATATAGGATACAATATAGATTAGTCAATATTCAAAATTTTAAATCTGTAGTGTAGTATAGTACAACTTTTTTATACACGACAAAAAAAAACTAAAAATATTAATATATAATAATAACTAAAAAATCGTAAAAATAGTATGGTAGAAAGAAATAAAATTTTATTTCTACCATACTACTACCAAATCGAATCAAATACTGATGATTCTAGCCTGCGATAAAGAACGAAGAAGTCAATTTTCAGTCAAACTAATCATTTTGGCTGACCGTTTTTACATAAATGATAAGTAGAAAAGCAGTAGGAACGAGAATGAAGAGCGCAGTAGCAATAAATGCAAGAATATTTACTTCCATAATTTCATCGTTTTTTTAGTTCGCAATAACTCGGGATTTAATCCCCTAGAGATGATCAAAATGTCACCATTTATATGGAATATATGTATTCCATTTTGATGATATTGAATAGGATTAATATCATGAATAAAAATATATGAACTATCATATCAATTCGCCGTCGCAAATTGAATAGTATAACATAGGATAATCTTTTATCCATACTGAAAAAAATATATTATAGAATTCGTGATCGAATCAAGATATCATTCTTTTAAAATATTTTCGTTGTACAATCAATCATCTAACGAAGTCTGACCACGTTTCTTTTTCTTTTAGACTTCCATTGGTTACAAAAAAAAATAATATATGAAAAACAGACTACAAGGGGTTAAGTTCTAAAATACCTTTCTTTTTTTTGTCATTTTTTTTTTTAGTTTTTGCTCTTTTTTTGATAGAACTTAAATTCGAGTCTAAATTAAATTTTTTTATTATTACATTACACGGGGTCTAAAAAGAAACATGAGATACTTGTTTGATCTTTGGTTATTGGATCCGTCGGGACTGACGGGGCTCGAACCCGCAGCTTCCGCCTTGACAGGGCGGTGCTCTAACCAATTGAACTACAATCCCAAGGAACTAAGGTATACAATATCCTTTTTTATGATTTGATTCAAATCATTTAGAGTTCGAATTTTTGTCTTATAATTATAGAAGGGAGTTATTAGTGATATACGGATCTCTGTATGAATATGTACTTGAGTGAGAACAACACGAATTACTAGTCAATTTTCTTTAGTTTAAATTATCCCATAGGATGAATTTAGATAATGATCTAGATCATTATTAAAATTTCCCGTAACAAATGAAAAACAGAAAAATCGACTCTTTTATTCCGCATGTCGGCCGTTTCGGGAGGACAAATATCTTCATCTAAATAGTGGATGAGAGAGCTTTTGGGCCGAGCTGGATTTGAACCAGCGTAGACATATTGCCAACGAATTTACAGTCCGTCCCCATTAACCGCTCGGGCATCGACCCAGGAAGAATCTATTCAATTATAGGTTTATTGATTAGGCTTATTGATAATCCACGAGCAACTCCCTTTCGTAGTACCCTACCCCCAGGGGAAGTCGAATCCCCGCTGCCTCCTTGAAAGAGAGATGTCCTGAACCGCTAGACGATGGGGGCATACGTACCCAACTGCCATCATACTATGTTCATAGTATGAACAGTTTTTTGAAATTGTCAATATAATCGAATCTAATATATATTATTATATAAATTTAAATAACAATAATTAGATTCTTAGATTCAAGGGGTCTTTCCGTCTTACATGATTACATCCAATTTTTTTTCATTTCATTTTTTTAATAATTCATTCAAACCATTCGATATTAAATCTATAAACTAGAAAACTATAAAAAATCCGTTCTAATTTATTTATTCTTAATATAAAAGATTAAATTAGCAGAGGAAATCTAAATAATAGATAATTCAAAGGATCCGTTCAGGACGTGCTTTAGCTACTCAAAAAAAGGAGGTTTAAGGTAAACAAACCCCATATATCGCATTTAGAAACGAGCGGCTAGCTGCCTACTTATGTATATATCTATTCTATAATATAGAATAGAATATAATAACTTACATTAAATATATTTTCTATGTATATTATATTTCTATTATAGAATAGATATAAGTGGTGACTCAGCCAAGAATTAACTATATATAATATTTAATATATATATTTTAAATATATATAAGGGCCCTTTTAACTCAGTGGTAGAGTAACGCCATGGTAAGGCGTAAGTCATCGGTTCAAATCCGATAAGGGGCTTTTTTGAGGTGTTTCAAAAAAAAAACACCATCATATTTGCACGCGGAATAGAGTTTTTGTTGATATCTAATATATAATTATATTATAAAATTGAACTAATCTTCATTATAATGACTAAATAATAATAATCGTATAAGCGGTCTGCGGTCTGTTGAATCATTAAATATTTAGATTTTAAATTATTTTTTTATTTCAATAAAATTGTTTAGAATAACAAAATTATAAATCAACAAATAAAAAAATAAGTGGACCTGACCTATTGAATCATGACTCTACCCCGCTATTCTGATATTAAAATGTGATTGAGATTAAAATGAAACAATTTACCTTTTTTTCTTTAAACTCTGCATGAATTTGTCGATATTTCCTACTAATTCTTTGTGTTCCTAGTTATTCCGATTCCGCATTAAAAAATTGGCTATTATCTTCCTCATAATCATAAAGAGGATAAAAC